TATTGAAAAATAAAGAAAGGGGGTAAAGTGAATTCTTCTCAATATACATACTAGGATTAGGACTATGATACAAGTAATTCCTGACATCTGGTCGAAAAGGAATAGAAAATCTAAAGAGAGGCAAAAGGCTTTTCATAATTTTTTTTGTTCTTTTTTACGAATTTTATAAAGCTAAATAGACAGATCTAAAAATTCATTTCGGATAATTGAACCTTCTCAAACTGTTTCTTTTTAAGAACCAAAAAGATTTGTGCCAAAACAACCGATCCTAAGAAGAACAAAAGGCCTTGGACACGTAATGGATCTTGAAGTACTATTTCCGCATCCCCCTGACCAAATCCACCCACATTAGGATTACTCGTTAATGGTTGATCGAGTTTAATGGATTCGCCCTCTGAAACAAGAAGTTCTAGGGCTCGAGGGATAATATCAATCACTTGGCGTCCATTCGATGCATCCACTATGGTTATTTCGTATCCCCCTTTTTCTTTTCGTAAAATTGTGCTTATTATCCCTCCTGCCGTAGCATTATAAACTGTATTGTTACTTTTGCTACCATCAGGATAAATCTGACCCCTTCCCCTGTTTCCACCTACGTATATAGGATATTTTAAGAAGTGAACATCTTTATTAGTAGCAGGGTCTGGGGCAAGAATAGGAAAGGTTATTTCACTATATTTTTGACCAGGAACAGGACCTATCACAAGAATATTTTTTTTATCGGGGCGATAATTCTGAAAAGAAAGATTTCCTATCTTTTCTTTCATCTCGGGTGAAATACGATCGGGAGGGGCTAATTCAAACCCCTCGGGTAAAATAAGAACAGCTCCCACATTCAAAGCTCCTTTTTTACCATTAGCTAGAACTTGCTTTAGTTGCATATCATAAGGAATTTTAACAACTGCTTCAAATACAGTATCAGGAAGTACCGTTTGTGGAACCTCAATATCCACGGGCTTATTAGCTAAATGGCAATTGGCACATACAATACGCCCAGTTGCCTCTCGTGGATTTTCATAATTCTGCTGGGCAAAAATCGGATATGCACTTGAAATGGATGCCCAAGTTATTATATATATCATGAGTGAGACAGATATGGAGCGAGTAATCTCTTCCCTTATCCAAGAAAAGGTATTTCTAGTTTGCATGGTCCAATCGTTTATCCCGAAAATTTCTACAATAAAGTTAGGTAGGTCGATAATATACTTCCCTAGCCACAATTCTGCTATTTACATTTACTGAAAAAAATCCAATTTTTTTGTTGAAATATACAAGGAATCCCTCATGGGTAAAAAGAGTAAAGTAAATACGACTTTGATTTGGTTATGATGTATAAGGTACGAAAGATTAGAATTGGATCAGTGAATCATTTTTTAGTCATTTATTGCATGATAAATCACTACAAGTGACGGAGATACACGATTTAAATAACGAAAGATCCAATATTTAAAAATTGTATCAAGAATGACTGGAAAGGTAGAAACTAGACCAGATAAAATTTGCTCATAATGAGCAAACCCAAAATCTTTGTAAATATAACCAATCATTAGTTCCCAACCGTGAGGCGAATGAAATCCGATACATAAATCAGTTAATAAAAGAATCGAAAAAGCTTTAATTGTATCACTTAAATTATATAGGAATTCTTGAACCCAAGAATTCAGAATAAAAAGCTTTTCCTTACCCCAAAAGGAATAACCACTTAGAATAACGAAAGAGATTAGATTTGTCGAGAAGTGCAAGATTGTATGGATACGATACTCATTGTGTATCTTGATGAATTGGATCGTTTCTTTGTGGATTCCTAGACGAAATTGTTGTAAATCGGTTTCTGTGTATTCCTTTATCATTTCATCGAGCTGGAATAGTTCCTCTAATTGTATGAATTTTTTTAGAACACTTTTTTCTTGAATATCATTCAAAAGAGTTTCGCATTGTCTAGTATTCCACCAATTAGTAATCCAAGTTTTCAAACTTTTATTACAGCAGAGAGAGATCAACCAGGGCAAAAAGACTATAGACGTAAAATAAAAAAAAGGAATGAATGTTTTCTTTTTTGCCATTTTGAATCTGTGAATTGTTAATGAACCTACCTCAGTTGTTGATTCTATTAGATCGAATATTTCTATCGAGCATGAGTTTCTATTCTAATTCGAATAGAATGTATTGAGCCTATGAATCCATTTTCTCTTTTTCTTTTGATTCAATACTTAGTCTTTGCTTTGAATCTAGAAAGAATACAGAAATAGACTCAGAATACACTTCCAATTTGAATCAAGAAAAAATTGGGTTTCCAGGATGTTATTCTCCCTTTTTTCGATCAATACTAATTTCGAGACGAAGAAACTTTCTATCAAATATATCAAAAAAAACGAGCATAAAAGAATAGATGAATGTTTAATTGACAAAAAAAAAGAAAGAAATTCTTTAGTTTTTTCTTCCTACTGCCAAAGCATTTAGTCTTTTAAAATTCATTCATTTCAAAATACTTCAATTGGTACACGCAAGAAATAAGCCAATTCAGCAGCTTTTTGCTCAATTTCTCGTGTAGTAAAATTCTCATCAGTACGAATTAAAGGAATAGCCCCTTGACCTCGAATTTCCATATAAAGGACACGCCGAGCAGAAACACCCTCTTTAACTTCTATTCTGATGGACTGAATATCTTTCATAAGGAATCGTAAAAAGATGCGACGACTTTTTCCAGGAAATCCCCAACGAAAAATACGCACTATTCCTTCTTTTCGGTCGAAAAGATCATAACCACTACCCACATTCCATAAAATAGTGCACCACAAATAGCAACTAATAAAGAGACCTGCGATACCATAGAAAGACATCACAATCCCTTGTGGAAAAAATATGATTTGCTGAGACGGAAATAACGAGATAACATTTCTACCAAGATAACTGGAAGTTCCAACCAATAAGAATCCTAATGAACCTAAAAATAGGATAAAGGCCCAGCAGAAATTACTTGTTTTTCGAGACCCCGTTATAAATTCTATCCATATAGATTCTGATCGCCAACTCATATATATTAGATCCAGTTATACAATTTTTTGGAATTGAGAAAATATGACTTTCCTTTTTTTGTTTTCAAAGTAACTCTCATCAACTATTTTGTTGTGAACCTTTACCTCAGGAATAATTCATATAATTTTTGATATCGAAAATAATAACATCTCCTTCCTTTATATGATCCCCTATAGCTATATACATACAAATAAATACATTGACTTGCAAATAAATACATTGACTTGAATTTCATACATCTGCCCGATGATGATCCATTTTTCAAAAGAGCGCAAATTTTTTTACTCATATAATACATTTACACATGCATAAGAGCTTTTTTTATTTATGTTTGTAGGAATCTATGTGTTATACAATATTCTACCAAATGGGTCTTATCGAATCGAAGTTTTTAAAATAAAAAAAGGAGTGATACGATTAGGTCTCATCCGATCTAAAAAATCTTATTTTTTTGAATATGAAGAAATAAAGAAGCCATTGCAATTGCCGGAAAGACTAGGCCTACTAAAGGCACAAAAATAGAGGGTAAGTTATTGAAAGTTGTCATAAAATGGGTACCTCAATTTAATATTTGTACCTGTTATTGTTATATTCTGAATTCTAAAGATATCTTAAAATATCTTGTATATCTTGTATTTTTATTATTTCTATTATATATATTATATAATTATACTAAGTATCTTTAAGTAAATATATATCTAATACTAATATATAACCTAATAGAAATATATAGAATAGAACCTAATAGAAATAGAATCCAAAAATAGGTACAAGAAACGCCAAACTAAATAAATGGACTTATTAATCTTTAAAAATCAAATAGATGTATCATAATCCCCTTGTTAGATTTATTATTCTTTTTGTCTTCTACTTCTAATAGTCATTAATAAAGAAAAAATTTTATTCCATTACAAATTTCTACAAAATTGATTAGAATATGATCCAACAACAGGGAATTTTCGGGAAATGCAAAAAGATGGAAGACTCTCTATAGATCTGTATATATCTCTATTTGATATATCTATACATATGCAAGCAAGGGAGGAAAATGAACTTTGTTTTATTTGTCTAGTCTAATTTGAACTTCCCGAAAGCAAAAATAGATTTTTTATCTTGTTGATAGAGGTTTACTGAGTAGTAAACAAGAATATCGATAAAAAAATGATTCGAAAGAAAAATGCATTTTTCAGAGTTTTCGTTTAATTCTGATAAACTAACCGTTCTATTTGATTTCATTTTTGTTCAAAGGAAAAAAAGCATGGAGCTGAAATAACTCACTCAGAACACCTTTTAAAGGATTACGTGGTACAATTGCATCCAATAAGCCCTTACGTAATAAAGATTCAGCCGCTTGTGAACCTTCAGGCACGGCTTTTTTCAATGTTTGTTCAATTACTCTTTTACCCGCAAATGCAATATAGGCATAGGGTTCGGCAATAATGATATCCCCCAACATACCAAAACTAGCTGTCACCCCACCGGTAGTAGGAGATGTAAGAATTGATATATAGAATAACTTTTTACTTGATTGATAATCACATAAAACCGAAGAAATTTTAGCCATTTGCATCAAACTTAAACTTCCTTCTTGCATTCGTGCTCCTCCGGAAGAACACACTAAAATAAGAGGTAAACATTGATTGGTAGCATACTCGATCAAACGAGTTATTTTTTCGCCTACTACGGATCCCATACTACCCCCCATAAACTGAAAATCCATAACCCCAAGGGCTACCGGAATACCGTTTAGTTGACCTGTACCTGTTTGAACAGCGTCAGTCAATCCTGTCGTTTTTTGAGCAGAGTCAATACGATTTTTATAAGGTTCCTCCCTCGAATGAAATTTAATGGGATCCGCGGAGACCATGTCTTCATCCATAGGATTCCAAGTACCCGGATCAATCGAAAGCTCGATTCTCTCTGAACTACTCATTTTCAAATAATGTCCACATTGTTCACAAACA